CCGCAGTGGCCCTTTGGTTGGGTATTGGAGCAACATTACCTATTGATAAATCCCTAACTTTAGGTCTTTTTTAAATTTCAATTGATTCAATTGTGAAATAAAATATCCCGCATGTGTATCTAGGGAATAGTCGCTTCAAAGTGAATTCTCCCTAGATACATACATCTATTCAATTAAATTCTGAATCTGTTCCGAATATATGGATTTGGTTAAAGATTCAAAACCCAGTTTTTTTTTTTAAAAAAAAAAAAAAAATATGAAAAAAATTCAATCTATTTATTATTCTTCGGTTAATCAATTGTGAAATGTTTTTCTAGAATGCCCAATAACTGTTTTACATCTTCTATGCGAAAATCTTCAATTTTCATAAGATCCTTTTGACTCTTATTCAAAAGGTCTAATAATGTATGTATATTGGACCTTTTGAGGCAATTATAGATCCTGGGAGGCAATTCTAATTGGTCAATAAAAATATATTTCAATTCTATTTCTTTTTTGTTTTTCCTTAGTTTAGCCAATCTATCATGAAAAGTAAGAGGGGGTAAAGTGCTCTTGTGTTGATTGTACTCTAAATGTAAAGTTTCTTCTTCCGCATGTAGAAAAGGAATAAATAAATCAATCAAATTACGGGAGGCTTCATGAAGTGCTTCTTTAGGAGTTAAACTCCCATTTGTCCATATTTCGAGAAAAAGTATCTCTTGTCTTTCATTCCCATTCCCATAAGAATGAATACTATGATTCGCATTTCGAACAGGCATGAATACAGCATCTATAGGATAACTTCCGTCTTGAAAGTTATTTGGCCTTTTTATACTATATCCGCGATTCCTCTCGATTTGTAATCCAATACACAAATCAATCGGTTCCATCAGTCTAGCTATATGTTGTGTATTATCAACGATTTCCACAGAAGGCGGTGAAATGATGTCTTGAGCAGTTACATACCCAGGACCCCTGGCACAAATAAACGCGCCGCGAGTTCCATACAGATTACTTCTCAATACAATTTCTTTCAAATTCATTAAAATTTCATGTACTGATTCTTGAATACCTACTATGGTAGAATATTCATGGGGTATTTTCTCAGATTTTGCACGTGTGATACATGTTCCTTCTATTTCTCCAAGCAAAGCTCTTCGCATCGCAATGCCTATTGTGTCGGCTTGACCTTTAATAAGTGGAGACAGAATAAAGCGTCCATAACAAAGACGCTTATTGTCTACTCTTGATTCAACACACTTCCACTGCAGTGTCCGAGTAGATACTGTTACTTTCTCTCGAACCATAGTAATATTACTTGATCAGATCATTGAATCATTTATTTCTCTTGAAATCTCTTCAATGTTTATTTCTACACAGTTTATTCCTATACACGTCTTTTTTTAGGAGGTCTACAGCCGTTATGTGGCATAGGAGTTACATCCCGTACGAAACTTAATAGTATACCACTTCTACGAATAGCTCGTAATGCTGCATCTCTTCCGAGACCAGGACCCTTTATCATGACTTCTGCTCGTTGCATACCTTGATCCACTACTGTACGAATAGCATTTCCTGCTGCGGTTTGAGCAGCAAATGGCGTCCCTCTTCTTGTACCCCTGAATCCACAAGTACCGGCCGAGGACCAAGAAACCACCCGACCCCGTACATCTGTAACGGTCACAATGGTATTGTTAAAACTTGCTTGAACATGAATAACTCCCTTTGGTATTCTACGCGCACTCTTACGTGAACCAATACGTCCATTCCTACGTGAACCAATTCTTGGTATAGGTTTTGCCATATTTTATCATCTCATAAATATGAGTAAGAGATATATGGATATATCCATTTCATGTCAAAACATGATTTTTTTTTATTTGTACATCGGGTTCTTTAGAGAATCTCTTTTCGAAAAATTATCCTTGTCTTTGTTTATGTCTCGGGTTGGGACAAATTACTATAATTCGTCCCCGTCTACGGATCAGTCGACATTTTTCGCAAATTTTACGAACAGAAGCCCTTATTTTCATATTTGTTATTCCTTACCTTAACTTAATTAAGAATCTACTTCTTGGAAGAAAATAAGTTTCTTGAAATTTTGAACTTCGAATTGTATCTCCATGAAAAAAGGAATGTTGAAGTTGAAAAACTCCCTAATTATTCGAATCCTTGTTTCGGATTCTATAAATTATACGCCCTTTGGTTGAATCATAACGACTTACTTCAATTTTGACTCTATCTCCTGGTAGTATCCGTATAAAACTACGTCGGATCCTTCCTGAAACATAACCTAGAATCATATTTTCATTATCTAAACGCACCCGGAACATACCGTTGGGAAGTGATTCAGTAATTAAACCTTCATGAATCCATTTTTGTTCTTTCATTCCAGGTAAAACCCCCTTAAAGTATTAATTAATGGAGGAGTAGTGATATTAGACAACCCGCCCTTTCTCTTTTTTTTTTCACAAATAGGAAGTTCCGGATCCAATTCGAATATCAGAAGGATTACCATATATAACACAAAATTTCTCCACCAATTCTTTCTAGGCGAGCCTCTCGGTCTGTCATTATACCTCTAGAAGTAGAAAGAATTACAATCCCCATACCACCTAAAATTCTAGGAATTCGTTGATAGTTAGAATAGATTCGTAGACCAGGTCGACTGATCCGTTTTAAATTTAAAATAGTTCTATATGTTCCTTTCCTATTCCTTCTATGTCGCAGGGTTAAAACCAAAAAATATTTGTTGCTTTCCTGATGTTTCCTCACGTTTTCGATAAAACCTTCCCGTAAAAGTATTTTAACAATGTTTTCGGTGATATTAGTAGATGCTATTCGAACCGTTACTTTTCTATCCATGTCGACATTTCGTATAGAGGTTATTATGTCAGCAATAGTGTCCCTACCCATGATGAACTAAAATTATTGGTGCCTGCTAATTTTGATATAATCAACATGCTCTTTTTTATTTTTTTATTTATGAATTCTATTAAATATTAAATTAAAGGTATATGCGTGAAACACAATCTACTAATTAATCTATTTCATTCGCTTACTATAACTATATCATGGTCTCGTCTTATAATACCTCAGGGGCTAAGGAAACTATTTTAGTAAAATTTAACTGTCTCAATTCCCGGACGATCGCACCAAAAATTCGAGTTCCTTTTGGGTTTCCTTCTTGATCAATAATAACTGCAGCATTGTCATCATATCGTATTATCATACCGTTGTCACGTTTGAGTTCTTTACAGGTACGTACAATTACAGCTCTGATTACTTCTGATCTTTCTAGAGGCATATTTGGTACTACTTCTTTGATCACAGCAACAATAACGTCACCAATATGAGCGTATCGGCGATTACTAGTTCCTATGATTCGAATACACATCAATTCTCGGGCCCCGCTGTTGTCCGCTACATTCAAATGGGTCTGGGGTTGAATCATATCATTTTTTTATTCGATTTTTCAATGCAAAGAACGAAGGAAAAAAAAAGAAATATTGTTTGTCCAAAATCAAAAAAAGAAACCTGCAATTTTTTTTCATCCCAAAGACCTCTTTTTCTTTTATTCCTATCCCGAAATAATGAATTGAGTTCGTATAGGCATTTTGGACGCCGCTATTGAAATAGCTTTTCTAGCTATATTTTCTGCTACTCCGCCCATTTCATAAAGTATTCTACCTGGTTTAACGACAGCTACCCAATATTCGGGGGATCCTTTCCCCGAACCCATACGTGTTTCTGTAGGTCTTACTGTAACTGGTTTGTCTGGAAATATACGTACCCATATTTTTCCACCACGGCGTACGTTTCGTGTCATTGCTCGTCGCCCCGCTTCTATTTGTCTAGATGTGATCCAAGCAGGTTCAAGTGCTTGAAGAGCGTATCTACCGAAACAAATACGATTACCTCGATAAGATATTCCCTTCATTCTTCCTCTATGTTGTTTACGGAATCTGGTTCTTTTGGGGTTATAGTGGATGGGTCTTTTTAAAATTCCATCTCTACTCCAGAACCGGACATGAGAGTTTCTTCTCATCCAGCTCCTCGCGAATGAAATGATTCAAAAAAATTTAGTTAAGATAAAATTCCATTTTTTTGAATAATACACTGAATCGTGGGATTCTTTGATATTTCATCTAATTTTCATCTAATCTATTTCTATTAGAAATTTTTATATCTTGTTTATATATAGCTTTTGGATATATAGCTAAACATATATTTCTAGATAATGTAATTTTTTATTTATAATTTATTTATAATATAATAATATATAAGGCTATAACGAATCTTTATTTTGTTTTGTCTTTATCATATCGGATCGCTCAAAAAATAGAGCAATTCGGTAAAATAAAGCTTTCGCGGGCGAACATTTACTCTTTCAATATCTATTTCAATTGTAAGGTTAGCCCACGATCTTTCAGAACAAATGAATTGATACCTGGTTTGTTCCGCCATCCCACTCAATGAATCATTAGGATTCGTTTTTAATAGAATCTTCTGTATTCACAGGTTTCCGTCGTTCCCATCGCTTCTCAATTAATGGTTAGGTCTGAATTATACAATGGAGCTCCTGTTCTTGAGTCAATCTTCTCAGTCTTTATTGGCTCTAGGCTCTTGATTTTTTTTCTATGAACATATTCATTTAATTCGGGAGGAATTAGTTTGATGCTTTATTACATTGCTTTTTATGAAATGATTCATAGACCTTACATATTATATTGGAATCATATATCATTGGCGTTCTTTTTATCTCTTTCTCTCACCGTTCTTCCATTTATCCACATCATTCTAGATTTCGCTTCCCAAACTCATAATCAGATTGGTTTGGTTTTTTTTTGTGTTTATGCAAAAAAGATTTCAGTTGCTACAATGATATGACCAATATATCATATCTTGACTGGTTGTTTAGATCTAGATAATGTGAAGCGATGAGTTGGTTATTAATTCTGTAATTTTGAGTTCATACTATGTATGGGCCGGTCCATTTTTTGTTTTGAACCCTAATCCTA